AAATGGTAAAAAAATTAAACTCTATAGAGTAAATTGCATTCGGGTAATTAAAGGTTTATAAAATGGCATTGGTATAATTGTAATTAGTGTTTAAAGGATAAGATTAAAAATTTAAGTTAAGTTAATGTTATTGGTCATATCTTTCTTGTTTTAGGGGTTTGGCAAGAAGTAAAAGTTATGACAGTAAGGACTTAACGGGGGTAAGGGGGGTTTGCCTTAAATAACCTTTGGAAAAGAATGTGAGCGCGTAGGCGTACGTGTAAGCGTACGTGTATGCGTACGTGTATGCGTACGTGTATGCGTACGTGTATGCGTACGTGTATGCGTACGTGTATGCGTACGTGTATGCGTACGTGTATGCGTACGTGTATGCGTACGTGTATGCGTACGTGTATGCGTACGTGTAAGCGTACGTGTAAGCGTACGTGTAAGCGTACGTGTAAGCGTACGTGTAAGCGTACGTGTAAGCGTACGTGTAAGCGTACGTGTAAGCGTACGTGTAAGCGTACGTGTAAGCGTACGTGTAAGCGTACGTGTAAGCGTACGTGTCCCGGGGAATAATAGGAATATGTCCTGTAACCCTTGACTAAACAATACTTGAATCAAAAGAACATGATATAAACCCTTCCATAGTGATTTTTCCAGAATATGTCCTGTAACCATTGACTATTTAGAACATCTTGCAAGAGAAATAGTAAAGTAAGCATTACTACTTCGGCCCCCATAGAGAATAAGCCCAGCTACAATTGAATCTGAGAAATTAAATGTTAGCTGAGTCATAGCAAGCTCTCCCCCCCAAAAAAATTAAAATACCAAATGTCTGAAACCACAGTTATGTGTGAGCATGGGCTGATTAGACATTAATCCATCGAGATGTCTTATTTAAGGGGAAAGAGTGGGCGATTTTAGGTGAGATGGTCCTGAAGTAAGAACCAGATGCCAGGTAAAATGTGAGTATAGAAACCCCCAAGTTAATATGGGCCCGGAGCGAGAAGAGGTATACTGCTCGCAAGGGTTGCTGATTTCACGTGAGATGGTGAATCGAGAAATAACCCATTGGAGGTGATATGCGTGGGGACGTGCATTACACGAAATAGAGATGTGCTATGCCCGATTAATAATATAATGTATTATGTATAATAAATAATAATATGTACATGCTTATATGCATGGGGAATATAATTGAATGTACGATATACATATAATGTATAATGTATAATAAATAATAGTATGTACATGCTTATATGCATGAGGAATATAATTGAATGTACGATATACATATAATGTATAATGTATAATAAATAATAGTATGTACATGCTTATATGCATGAGGAATATAATTGAATGTACGATATACATATAATGTATAATGTATAATAAATAATAATATGTACATGCTTATATGCATGAGGAATATAATTGAATGTACGATATACATATAATGTATAATGTATAATAAATAATAATATGTACATGCTTATATGCATAAGGAATATAATTATGTATATTATGTATAAATGCGTAAAAATTTTGTATTAATTGAGTGTAAATAAGCCATGGAGTGTATAATTGTAAGTGGAGGAGGTTTTGGTACTTTGTTATATATCCAAGTCTATAGGAGAGGAAATTTTTATAGTTATATTGTGTTTGATAATTCAAGGAATAGTTTAAGAGAGAATATCAGCTTTGGGTGTTGATGGTGGGGCGGATGCTTCTTCCTTGATGTCTTAGGGAGAGTGTGATTCTCCATTTCTGGTTTACAAGACCAGTGTATTATGTTATACTACAAAGGCTCTTCATTTTAGTATGTTGTTTTCTAATAGGCTTGTGATGGGTATTAGAACTAGAATTAAAAGGAAATAGAGGATAGATGCTAGTTGGCCAATAATGATAAATGGGTGTTCAACTGGTTGTCCTCCGATTCATGTTAGTGTGATTAGATCTGCTACTAGAATTCAAAATAGGCATTGGCTGAATGGGCGGAATATTATACTTCGTTGTTTTGATGTGTGGAGAAGAGGGATAATTGCTAGGATGAGAATGGATATTACGAGGGCTAGGACGCCTCCTAGTTTATTTGGGATGGAGCGTAAGATAGCGTAGGCAAATAAGAAATATCATTCTGGTTTAATGTGAGGGGGAGTATTAAGCGGGTTAGCTGGTGTATAATTATCTGGGTCTCCAAGCAAGTCTGGTGAGAACAATACTAAGGAGGTTAGAGCTAGAATTAGAAGGAGTACCCCTAGGATGTCTTTGATTGTGTAGTAAGGGTGGAAAGGGATTTTGTCGGCATCTGATGAAAGTCCTGATGGGTTGTTTGATCCTGTCTCGTGAAGGAAGAGAAGGTGAACACCTGCTAGGGCTGCAACGATGAATGGTAAGATAAAGTGGAAGGCGAAGAATCGGGTAAGAGTTGCTTTGTCTACGGAGAAACCACCTCAGATTCATTCGACTAGGTCGGAGCCAATGTATGGGATTGCAGACAGTAAGTTGGTAATGACAGTTGCCCCTCAAAATGATATTTGTCCTCATGGTAATACGTACCCTATAAAGGCTGTGGCTATTACTGCAAATAAGAGTAATACTCCAATGTTTCAAGTTTCTAGAAATATGTAGGAGCCATAGTAGAGGCCTCGTCCTACATGAAGAAATAGGCAAATGAAAAATATGGATGCTCCGTTTGCGTGTAGGTATCGAATTAGTCAACCATAGTTTACGTCTCGGCAGATATGGGTAACTGAAGAGAAGGCAGTTATAGTGTCAGATGTGTAGTGTATTGCTAGGAATAGGCCAGTTAAGATTTGGATAATTAAGCAGATGCCTAGGAGAGAGCCGAAGTTTCATCATGATGAAATATTTGATGGAGCTGGGAGATCGATAAATGAGCTGTTGATGATTTTTATTAATGGGTGGGTTTTTCGGATGTTTGTCATAAGTTCTTATAGTTGAATAACAACGATGATTTTTCATGTCATAGGTCATGGTTAGACTCCATGTAGGAATTATGATGACATATATTGTTACTATTTTAAGTACTATTTTTGTAGTTAGTTTTGTAGGTTTTTCTTCAAAACCTTCTCCAATTTATGGAGGGGTAGGGTTGATTGTTAGTGGTGGGGTGGGTTGTGGTATTGTGTTAAATTATGGTGGATCGTTTTTGGGGTTGATAGTATTTTTGATTTATTTGGGGGGAATGTTAGTTGTGTTTGGGTATACTACTGCTATGGCAATAGAAGAATATCCAGAGGTTTGGGTGTCGAATAATACAGTTTTATTAACGTTTTTGTTAGGGTTAATTGGAGAAGTTGTGTTGGTAGCGTATCTGTTATTAGATGAGGAGAATGTAAAGTTTGAGGTGGTATTTAATTTTAATAGTGAGGGTGATTGAGTGATTTATGATGCTGGGGATTCTGGTGTTTTTAGTGAGGAGGCTATAGGTGTTGCTGCTCTTTACAGTTATGGTTATTGACTTGTTATTGTGTCTGGGTGGTCTTTAGTTACTTGTATTATTGTTGTAATAGAGATTACACGTGGAAATTAAATAATGTAATACTAATAACAAGAGTGACTAAGAAAGATAGGAAGTATAATTTAATAAGTCCTTTTTGGTTGGATACTGTAATAGAAGATGAGGCTTGGAATTTGGAAATTGATTTGGGTAAGATATTTTCTATTCAAGTTAAATCTAATAATATGGAGGATAACTTTTGGCTTATTAATAGGCTGTTCGAAGGGAGAAGACGGTGTACTACGATAGGGAAATACCCTAGTATATTTGAAAATTTATAATAGTTATGGGGGTGTGATATTTTTAGGTTTTGAGTTATTAGGTTTAGTTCTAAGGCTAGGGCAAAGCCCATTAGGGTAACAGTAAGTGCTGTAAGTTTCAGATAACTTGGTATTGTTATTTGTGGGACGTTTATTGGGGTTAAGTTTAGTGAGATGATAAAGCCAGCGAAAATACTTCCGATTAAAAGGCGTTTAATAGAGTTAATTAGTAGAGGGTTGTTTTCATTAATTAAAATTAAAGTTGAGTATCGAGGTTGTCCCAGTAGTGAGAAGTAAATAATTCGGGTGCTGTAGACAGCTGTGAGGGAAGTTGCAATTAGTGTTATTAGTAGGGCTCAGGCGTTGGTATACGACGTGTTGGCTGTCTCGATGATTAGATCTTTGGAGTAAAATCCTGTTAGAAAGGGTGTTCCTGTAAGTGCTAGGCTGCCAACGATTAGGGAAGTGGTAGTAAAGGGTAGGGCGTTGAATAGACCTCCTATTTTTCGGATGTCTTGTTCGTCATTTAGGTTATGGATGATAGAGCCTGAGCATATGAATAGTATTGCCTTGAAAAATGCATGAGTACAGATATGGAGAAATGCCAGGTGAGGTTGGTTGATTCCGATTGTTACTATTATTAGGCCTAATTGACTTGAAGTGGAAAATGCGATAATTTTCTTAATATCATTTTGGGTGAGAGCACAGATGGCAGTAAATAGTGTAGTAATTGCTCCTATACAGAGAATAAGTGATTGAATGGTCTTGTTGTTTTCGATTAGCGGGTAGAATCGGATTAATAGGAAAATTCCTGCGACGACTATTGTGCTTGAGTGAAGTAAAGCAGATACAGGGGTAGGTCCTTCTATTGCTGAGGGAAGTCATGGGTGGAGGCCAAATTGGGCTGATTTTCCAGTAGCTGCTAAAAGGAGTCCTAGTAGTGGGATAATATTATGATTGGAGTCTAATATGAAGATTTGTTGAAATTCTCATGAGTTTGAGTTAAATAGGAATCAGGCTATTGAGAGGATAAATCCGATGTCTCCAATGCGATTGTAGAGAATAGCTTGGAGGGCTGCAGTATTAGCGTCAGCTCGGCCGTATCATCATCCGATTAATAGGAAAGATATAATACCTACTCCTTCTCACCCAATGAATAGTTGAAAAAGATTATTAGCTGTAACTAGGATTATTATGGTAATAAGAAATATGAGTAGATATTTGAAGAATCGGTTAATGTTAGGGTCTGAGTGTATGTATCATATTGAAAATTCTATGATAGATCATGTTACGAATAGGGCCACTGGGATAAAGAGTATAGAGAAATAGTCTAGTTTAAAGCTTATAGTTAGTTTGATGGTTTGAATTGTTATCCAATGTCAGTTTGAAATGACTGCTTCATGTCCTGAGTTGATAAAAATTAGGGTGGGAATTAAGCTAGTTAGAAAAGCATATGAAATGATGGTTTTTACGTAATATGGATATTGATTTGTTTTGTAAATTGGAAGCAGGGATATAAATACTGGCAGGCTGAGTATGGATAGTGAAGTGATAAGAGTTGAGGTATACAGGTTTATTACTTTTATTTGGAGTTGCACCAATTTTTTGGTTCCTAAGACCAACGGATAACTACTATCCTTTAAAAGTGTAAGAAAGCCATACTTTTATGTATGGGAGCATGAATTAGCAGTTCTTGCAGACTTTCTCGGTAAATAAGAAGCTGTCATCTTCTATTATTAGATTCACAATCTAATGTTTTGGTTAAACTATATTTACAGTATAATGTCCCTAAGATTAGTTTTGGGTTAAGGGATAAAAGGAGAAGTGGGATAATGTGAAGAATTATTAGGGTGTTTTCTCGTGTAAAAGTGGGCTTAATTGAATTGACGTGGTGTGTATATTTTCCTCGTTGTGTTATAATTAGCATATAAAGGGAGTAAAGAGCTGTGATTACTACGTTAATTCCTGTCAAGAGTATTGTGATATTAGATCAAGAGAAAGAAGCTAGTATTACGAATATTTCTCCGATGAGGTTAATGGTTGGGGGTAGGGCAAGGTTTGTTAGGCTAGCTAAAAGTCATCATGCTGCCATTAGAGGTAGGATTGTTTGAAGTCCCCGGGCTAAAATTATAGTTCGGCTGTGAATTCGTTCATAATTAGTATTGGCTAGGCAGAATAGTATTGATGAAGTTAGGCCGTGGGCGATTATTAGAGCTGTTGCTCCTATGAAACTTCATGGTGTTTGGATAAGGATTGCGACAATTACTAGGGCTATATGGCTTACAGATGAATAGGCAATTAGTGATTTTAGGTCTGTTTGACGAAGGCAGATTGAGCTGGTTATAATTATGCCTCATAGTGATAGGATAAGAAAGGGGTAAGCCATAGTTTCTGTAATAGGATTTAGTAAAATGGTAATGCGTATTATGCCATATCCGCCTAGTTTTAATAGTACAGCTGCAAGGACTATTGATCCTGCAATAGGGGCCTCTACATGTGCTTTAGGGAGTCAAAGGTGAAGGCCATATAAGGGTATTTTTACTAGAAATGCTATTATGCAGGCTAATCATAGGAAGTTGTTGGACCATGAGGTTTGGATGTTTTGAGCTCATAATTGTAATATTGTAAAGTTTAGTGTGCCAGATGAGTTCTGAATATATAGGAGTGCGACTAGAAGGGGAAGGGACCCGACTAGGGTGTAGAATAGGAAGTAAAGGCCTGCGTTTAGGCGCTCTGTTTGGTTTCCTCATCGTGTAATGAGAATTAGAGTTGGGACTAATGTGGCTTCAAATAAAATATAAAATAAAATTAGTTCTGTAGCGGAGAAGGTTATGATTAGGAAAGCTTGGAGCGTGATTAGTATTGAGATATAGAGCTTTTTTCGGGTCTCTGTTTCATTTATTAGGTGATTTTGACTGGCTATTAGTATTAGAGGCAAAAGTCATGTTGTTAGTGTTAGAAGTGGTGTGGAGAGAGAGTCTGAGAAGAAAGTTGTAGAAAAATAGATTTCATTGTTGTTGGGCTGATTAAATAGAGGTAGTGTTGTTAGGCTAATTAATATGGCATATGCGGTTGTATTAATCCAGACAAAGCTTTTGTTGGATAACCAGGTTAGGGGGATTAGTATAAGAGTGGGTATAATAATTTTTAACATTGTAAAAGGTTGAGGTTTTGGACATAGTCAACGCCGTAGGTGTTTGATACTATTACTAGAAGGGAGAGTCCGATGGCTGCTTCACAGGCCGCGAAAACAAGAAGGATAATTGGTAGTATGTTAGCCAGTGTGAAGTGTATGTTAAGTACTATAATCGCTCCTATAATGAAGAGAGTTAATATTATTCCTTCTAAGCATAGGAGGGATGATATAAGATGTGATCGATATATTAATAAGCCTAAGAAAGCTACTGTGAATGCTAGTCCGATGTTTATATGAACTAAAGACATTTAGTAATTGTGAGATGAGTCACAATTTAATGAGTCGAAATCATTTGTTTTGCTTAAACTAATTACTACTACTCAGTTCATTCAAGACCTTTTTGGTATCACTCGTAAGCTAGACTTATGGCTAATAGTGAAATGAGTGCTAAGGCTATTGTGACTATTATGTTTAGTTGAGTTGTTTGTGATGCTCATGGCAGAGGTAGGAGTAATGCGATTTCAAGGTCAAATAATAGGAAAGTGATTGCGACTAGGAAAAATTTTATTGAGAAGGGTAGGCGGGCAGAGCCTATTGGATCAAAGCCACATTCGTAAGGACTAGCTTTTTCTGCGTAGATGTTAAGTTGAGGTAATCAGAATGCTACTACGACTAGAATAGAGGCTAGAGTTGTATTTGTAAGTAGTGCTAGTATTATATTAATTATTCTTTCCCAGATTTATACTGGGACTGGCTGATTGGAAGTCAGTGGTACTGGTTATACTAAAAGAATATGAGCCTCATCAGTAAATAGAGACGTAGAGGAATAACCATACTACGTCTACGAAATGTCAGTATCAGGCGGCTGCTTCAAATCCGAAATGGTGTTTAGATGTAAAGTGGAATTTTAGTTGTCGTAAGAAACACACTGTAAGGAAAGTAGTTCCGATAATTACGTGAAATCCGTGGAATCCTGTGGCTATAAAGAATGTTGATCCATAGATACCGTCTGAAATAGTAAAGGGGGCTTCGTAATATTCGGCTGCTTGAAGAATTGTAAAGTAAACACCAAGTGCGATTGTGATAAATAGTGCTTGGATTATGTGTTTACGATTTCCTTCCATGAGGCTGTGGTGGGCTCATGTAATTGAGACTCCTGAGGCTAGCAGTACTGAGGTGTTGAGGAGAGGAACTTCAAGGGGATTGAGAGGGTTGATACCTGCTGGTGGTCAGTAGCCTCCGAGTTCGTGTGTTGGGGCTAGGCTAGAGTGGTAGAAGGCTCAGAAGAAGCCAGCAAAGAAGAATACTTCTGAGATAATGAAGAGAATCATTCCATATCGTAAGCCTTTTTGAACAATAGGTGTGTGGTGGCCTTGAAAAGTTCCTTCACGAACTACGTCTCGTCATCATTGGTATATTGTTAGAGTATTTGTTAGAAGGCCGAGAGATAGAAGGATTGTTGAGTTAAAGTGAAATCATATTACTAGGCCTGAGGTTAATAGAAGGGCTGATAAGGCTCCTGTTAGTGGCCATGGGCTTGGGTTAACTATATGATAAGCATGGGTCTGGTGGGTCATTATGTATTATCGTGCAGATATAGGCTTACTAGAAGGGTAAAGACGTAAGCTTGAATTAGTGCTACAGCAAATTCAAGGATTGTTAATATGACAAGAATAATAAAAGTAATAAAAGCTGTTACAGGACTAATGCTTATGAGAACGAGAGTTGCCCCTCCGATAAGGTGAATAAGCAGGTGGCCTGCAGTAATGTTGGCTGTTAGTCGTACAGCGAGGGCCATTGGTTGAATGAATAAGCTAATTGTTTCGATGATAATTAATATTGGGATGAGAGGAAGAGGGGTTCCTTGGGGAAGGAAGTGTGCTAAAGAAGCTTTAGTTTTGTGTCGGAATCCTGTAATTACTGCACCAGCTCAAAGTGGAATTGCTATTCCTAGGTTTATTGAAAGTTGGGTTGTAGGTGTAAATGAATGTGGTAGTAGTCCTAAAAGATTAGTTGAGCCAATAAAGAGAATTAGTGAAATTAATATTAGGGTTCATGTCTGTCCCTTTTGGTTGTGAATTGCTATTATTTGTTTTGAAATCAGTTGAATTAATCATTGTTGTAGGGCCACTAAACGGTTGTTAATTAGTCGAGTGGGGTTTGGAAATAGGATGCTAGGGAATAAGATAATTAATATTACAATAGGTAGACCTATTATTGTTGGGGTAGCGAAAGAGGCGAATAAATTTTCGTTCATTTTGTTTCTCAAGGGTTGTTGTGTTTTAGTGTTTTAAGTGATTTTGGTTCTGGGTTTGTCGGGTATAGATACTTTGAGACTTTAAGTTGGAATACAATGTAAAGAGTTAGGAGTATAGATAAGATGTTAATAAATCAAGTGGAAGTATCTAATTGTGGCATACCATCAAGGGGAAATCTAAGGTCCCAGTCTTTAACTTAAAAGGTTAATGCTGATTTTTAGCTTCTTGATGAATTTATAGTATTGAAGATGATCATTTTTCGAATACTTTTAGGGGGACTAGTTCTAGGACAATAGGTATAAAGCTGTGGTTGGATTCACAAATTTCTGAACATTGACCATAGTAAAGGCCAGGCCGTGTTGCTAAAAGGGTTGTTTGGTTTAGGCGTCCTGGGATTGCATCTGTTTTTAGGCCTAAAGATGGAACTGCTCATGAGTGAAGTACATCTTCAGATGTGATGAGAACTCGTACTGTTATTTCTATTGGTAGTACTGCTCGGTTGTCCACTTCTAAGAGTCGGAGGTCTCCTGGTTTTAAATCGGTAGTTGGGACTATATAGGAGTCAAAGTTTAGTTCATCATAATCAGTATATTCGTAACTTCAATATCACTGATGGCCAACTGTTTTTACAGTAAGAGTTGGGTTGTTAATTTCGTCTATCATGTACAGAATTCGAAGGGATGGAAGTGCAATTAGGATAAGAATAATAGCTGGTAGAATAGTTCAGATTGTTTCTACGGCTTGGGCGTCTATTGTACTAGTGTGTGTTAATTTTGTTGTTAATATTGAAGAAATGACATATAGGACTAGAGTACTGATTAGAAAAACAATTATAAGCGCATGGTCGTGGAAGTTTATTAGTTCTTCTATAATAGGGGAGGTTGCGTCTTGTAAACCTAGTTGGAAAGGGTAAGCCATAGAGATATACAAGGCTTTCACTTGTAACTTAACTTTGACAAAGTTATGTAATATTTTACTAATATCTCATTATTGAGAAAGACATAGAGGTTATGGTGTTGGCTTGAAACCAATTTTAGGGGGTTCGATTCCTTCCTTTCTTAACTATTTAGCGTTAACGTATACGGGCTCTTCGAAAGTGTGGTATGGGGGTGGACATCCATAAAGTCATTCGATGTTGGTAGTTGTTAGTTCAACTGATGTTACTTCTCGTTTTGAAGCGAAAGCTTCTCAGACTATAAAAACTATTACCACTACGGCTGTGAGCGAGATGAATGATCCTATAGAAGAAACTGTATTTCATGCTGTGTAAGCATCTGGGTAATCAGAATAACGTCGTGGTATTCCTGATAGGCCTAAGAAGTGTTGAGGGAAAAATGTTATATTTACTCCTACGAATATGATGGCAAAGTGAATTTTTGCTCAAGTTGAGCTTAATGTGTACCCTGTGAATAGTGGGAATCAGTGAACGAAAGCTGCGATAATGGCAAATACGGCTCCTATTGATAACACATAGTGGAAATGGGCTACTACATAGTAGGTGTCATGAAGGACAATATCTAGAGATGAATTAGCTAGGACAATGCCTGTTAGGCCTCCAACTGTAAATAAGAAAATAAAGCCTAGTGCTCATAGTATTGCTGGAGATCATTTAATATTACCTCCATGCAAGGTAGCTAGTCAGCTGAAAACTTTAACACCTGTTGGGATAGCGATAATCATAGTTGCGGATGTAAAATAGGCTCGGGTATCTACGTCTAGGCCTACTGTGAACATGTGGTGGGCTCATACAATAAACCCTAGGAAACCAATGGATATTATGGCTCATACCATTCCTATGTAGCCGAATGGTTCTTTTTTACCTGAGTAATAAGTTACAATATGTGAGATTAAGCCAAAGCCAGGAAGGATTAAAATATAGACTTCTGGGTGCCCGAAAAATCAGAAGAGATGTTGGTATAGAATAGGGTCTCCTCCTCCTGCAGGGTCAAAGAAAGTTGTGTTTAAATTACGATCTGTTAATAGTATAGTGATGCCTGCAGCCAGTACAGGGAGGGATAGAAGTAATAGTACGGCTGTAATTAGTACTGATCACACAAAGAGTGGTGTTTGGTATTGTGACATAGCAGGGGGTTTTATATTAATAATAGTAGTGATAAAATTAATTGAGCCTAGGATTGAGGAAACACCAGCTAAATGTAAGGAGAAAATAGCTAAATCTACTGAGGCTCCCGCGTGGGCAAGGTTACCGGCTAATGGGGGATAAACAGTTCATCCTGTTCCTGCTCCTGCTTCGACAGTAGATGATGCTATGAGCAATAGGAAGGATGGGGGAAGAAGTCAAAAGCTTATATTGTTCATCCGTGGGAACGCTATATCAGGGGCTCCAATTATTAATGGAATAAGTCAATTTCCGAAGCCTCCTAATATAATTGGCATTACTATAAAGAAGATTATAACGAATGCGTGGGCGGTTACAATGACATTATAGATCTGGTCGTCGCCTAGTAAAGCCCCTGGTTGGCCAAGTTCGGCACGAATTAAAATACTTAGAGCAGTGCCAGCTATTCCGGCTCAGGCACCAAATACTATATACAATGTACCGATGTCTTTGTGGTTAGTAGAGAATAATCAACGGGTTACGAACATAGGTAAAATGGCTGAGGTTAAGCATTAGACTGTAAATCTAAAGACAGAGGGTAACTCCTCTTTTTACCAGAGCCCTGTGGTGAATATCATATTGAATTGCAAATTCAAAGAAGCAGCTTCAATTCTGCCGGGGCTTCTCCCGCCTTTTTCTTTTTTTTTTCTCAGAAGGCGGGAGAAGTAGATTGAAGCCAGTTGTTTAGGGTATTTAGCTGTTAACTAAAAATTCGTGGGGTGAAAGCCCACCAATCTAGGTGAAGGATTTAGCTTAATTAAAGTGGTTGATTTGCATTCAATTGATGTAGGATAGAGTCTTGCAATCCTTAGTTTCAGGAGTTAAGTAAATTAGTACTTGCTTAGGGCTTTGAAGGCCCTTGGTCTGGGTTTAACCTAAACTCCTAATGTAGGGTGAATAAGAGGGGTGCTAATGGTAGAGTTAAAGTGGAGATTGTAATTATTGGTGCTATTAGGGGGATTTGTTTTGTGTTTTCATGTTGTCATTTTATTTTGATGTTGTTTGATGTAGGGAATATTGTTAATGAAGTTGAGTATGTTAATCGTATGTAGAAAAATAGGTTGAGTAATGAAAGGACTGCTATAAGGGTTGGTAGGATTACGCTGTGGTTTTTTGTTAGTTCTTGGATGATTATTCATTTGGGGAGAAATCCTGTGAGTGGTGGTAGTCCTCCTAAAGATAATATAATTGTTAAGATTAGGGCCGTGATTAATGGTGTTTTGTTTCATGTGTAGGATAATGATAGTGTTGTGGTTGAGGATGTTGAAATAAATAATATGAAAGTAGAGATGGTTATGGTGATGTAGATGATTAAGTTTAGTAATATGAGAGTTGGATTATAAATTATGATAGCTGTTATCCATCCTATGTGAGCGATAGAGGAATAAGCTATAATTTTTCGGAGTTGAGTTTGGTTTAATCCTCCTCAGCCTCCTACCAGTACGGATAGGAGGGATATGGTTAGTAGTATTTCTAGGTTAATTGAGGGGTAGATTTGGTATAGTACGGATAGTGGGGCGATTTTTTGTCATGTGAGTAAAATTAGTCCTGATGTAAGTGAGACTCCTTGTGTGACTTCTGGGACTCAGAAGTGGAATGGAGATAGTCCTAATTTTATGACTAGGGCAATTGTTATTAGAATGGATGCTGTTGGGTTTGTAATGTTGTTAATAGTTCATTGTCCTGAATATAGTAGGTTTATGATAATAGCTAGTATGAGGATTATGGATGCGGTAGCTTGGGTTATAAAATATTTTGTTGAGGCTTCCATTGAGCGGGGGTTGTAATTTTTTATTAGAATTGGGATAATTGCGAGTATATTTATTTCAAAACCAACTCAGATTATAAATCAGTGTGAGCTTGTTAATACAATTAAAGTTCCTAGTATAATTGTGGAAATAATAATTGTTATAATAATGGGGTTTATCAGTAAGGGAAGGTATTAACCGACATTTTCGGGGTATGGGCCCAATAGCTTTATTTAGCTTACCTTACTTAGAATATAGTGTAATATGGTAGCACGGAGATTTTTGATTTCTCAAGAGTGGGTTCGATTCCTATAATTCTAGAAATAAGAGGGTTTAAACCTCTATGATTTACTCTATCAAAGTAACTCTTTTATCAGACATATTTCTATGTTTGGGGTGGGATGCTTGATGTGAAGATTGGTAGGGAAACGTGTCATATACATATTGCAAGTGTTAGGGGGAGGAAATTTTTTCATAGAAGGTGTATGAGTTGGTCATATCGGAATCGAGGGTATGATGCTCGTACTCATAGGAATGAAATGGTTAGTAGTAGTGCTTTGATTGTGAAATTGATTGAATATAGTTCTGGTAGGTGGATTATGTGGAGTGAGCCTAGGAATAGGATTGATGTTAGGATATTTATTATAATGATGTTAGCATATTCTGCTAGGAAAAAGAGTGCGAAGGGGCCTGCGGCGTATTCAACGTTGAAGCCTGAGACAAGTTCTGATTCTCCTTCTGTTAGGTCGAAAGGGGCTCGGTTGGTTTCTGCTAGGGTGGAAATGAACCATATTATGGCTAAGGGTCATGTGGATAGTAGTAGTCATGAAAATTGTTGCGTGGTAATGAGTGTACTTAGGGTGAATGATCCATTTATTAGTAGGATGGATAGGAGAATAATAGCTAGGGTAACTTCATATGAGATTGTTTGGGCTACTGCTCGTAATGCTCCGATTAATGCGTATTTGGAGTTTGAGGCCCATCCTGATCACAAAATTGAGTAGACTGAAAGGCTGGAGACGGCTAATATGAATAATACTCCTAGGTTTATATTAATAAGGGGGTAGGGTATTGGTAGTGGGATTCATATAGTTAGGGCTAGTGTTAGTGCTAGAATTGGGGCTAAGATAAATATAGTAATTGATGAGGTTAAAGGGCGTAAGGGTTCTTTAGTAAATAGTTTTACGGCATCTGCAATTGGTTGGAGGAGGCCGTAAGGTCCTACAACGTTTGGGCCTTTTCGTAGTTGTATGTATCCTAGTACTTTTCGTTCAATTAAGGTTAGGAATGCTACTGCGAGAAGTACTGGGACAATTATAGTGAGGAGGTTAATTATGAACATATTGTTAGAGAGAGGAATTGAACCTCTGATTATAAAGGTTTAAGTTTTACGCAATTACCGGGCTCTGCCACTCTAACGAAACTTTGGTCTTAAGCAGATAAAGTGCTAATAAGTTAATTAAATTTAGATAATATCATTTATTTACTTGAGGGCGCTTATTTATAAGTTGGCCCTATCTCTCTTGTCCTTTCGTACTGGGAGAAATATTAAATAGATAGAAACCGACCTGGATTACTCCGGTCTGAACTCAGATCACGTAGGACTTTAATCGTTGAACAAACGAACCTTTAATAGCTGCTGCACCATTGGGATGTCCTGATCCAACATCGAGGTCGTAAACCCTATTGTCGATGTGAACTCTTGAATAGGATTGCGCTGTTATCCCTAGGGTAACTTGTTCCGTTGATCAGTTAGACTGGATCAATGTAGTACAATAACTTTGACTTGTTAGTCTTGGTATAAATTTCTCGGAGGTTGCTTTTTACTCCGAGGTCACCCCAACCGAAATTTTTAATCCAGATAGAATGTTTGTTAATCCTTGCGGGTAAATTTTGTTTCTGTTGGATTAAGTAAATTAAAGCTCCATAGGGTCTTCTCGTCTTATTTGAATATTTCCGCCTCTTCACGGAAAGGTCAATTTCACTGATTGGAAGTAAGAGACAGTTAAACCCTCGTGTGGCCATTCATACAAGTCCCTATTTAAGGAACAAATGATTATGCTACCTTTGCACGGTCAGGATACCGCGGCCGTTTAACAATTGTCACTGGGCAGGCAGTGCCTCTAATACTGGTTATGCTAGAGGTGATGTTTTTGGTAAACAGGCGGGGTTTGTGTTTGCCGAGTTCCTTTTACTTCTTTTAATCTTTCCTTGATGCGCACCTGTGTCGGGTTAACAGTAGGTATATTTAAGTTTTTAGTTTTGGGGCTAGTTAAATTGGCTGTTAACTATCAGTTAATTATTTGGCCTGACATAAACTTGCGCAGTTGGAGATTGTAATCTTGTTACTCATATTAACAGTATTTCTTCTATAATGTTATAGATTGGTCCAGTTTGTTATTAGGAGTTAATTTTAATTTGTTGTATTAAGGTGGAGGTTGTTGTTGAGCTTGAACGCTTTCTTAATTGGTGGCTGCTTTTAGGCCAACAATGGTTATAATTTTGATTTACTCTCTAATTAAGGTTGTATCCTTGGTCTAAAGAGCTGTACCTCTTTAGGTTAACATTTAAATTTACATTGAAATTAATGGCTTGGTGTGGTAAATTTAAAGTTGAACTGAAATTCTTGGCTGGACAACCAGCTATCACCAGGCTCGGTAGGCTTTTCACCTCTATCCATAAATCTTCTCACTATTTTGCTACATAGACGAGTTTGCTCAATTTTAGCTGTTCATGGATAGCTCGTCTGGTTTCGGGGGGCTTAACTTAAGATCGCTGTGCTAAGTTTTTTCTAGTTAAATCATTATGCAAAAGGTACAAGGGGTAATCTTTGCTGTTTAGTACTTTGAATTGTTCTTTCACTCGTTCCCTTGCGGTACTTTTTCTATAGCTCCAGGTTAAAATTTCTATCTCCTATACTTTAGTAAGGTAAATGTTTTGTTTTATAAATGTGATGATGTTTTTACATGTAATGTTATGTGCTTGGGCTAGCTTTAGTTCAAAGTGGTCATGTTTTATGAAATCTTCTGAGTGTAAACCAGATGCTTTTTGTTAAGCTACACTTTGATTTATCCAAGCACACTTTCCAGTATGCTTACCTTGTTACGACTTATCTCCTCTAATACTGGGCTACTGAGAATTAGGGATTAGTTAGTATCATGTACTTGAGGAGGGTGACGGGCGGTGTGTGCGTGCTTCATGGCCTAATTCAGTCAAGCACTCTATTCTTGACTTACTACTAAATCCTCCTTTAGTCCATAATTTCATAGGGACTTTCGTGTAATGTTCTAGAGATAGAAAATGTAGCCCATTTCTTCCCACCTCATAGGCTACACCTTGACCTAACGTTTTTATGTCTTATACTTAAGCTTACTGCTACTCCTTTTTAGGGTTTGCTGAAGATGGCGGTATATAAGCTGAATTAGCAAGGGGTGGTGAGGTTTATCGGGGTTTATCGATTACAGAACAGGCTCCTCTAGAGGGATATAAAGCACCGCCAAGTCCTTTGAGTTTTAAGCTATTGCTAGTAGTTCTCTGGCGAGTATTTTTGTTTATTAATTACCTAAGTTTAGGGCTGAGCATAGTGGGGTATCTAATCCCAGTTTGGGTCTCAGCTATCGTGTACCAGAATTTATAAAGTCACTTTCGTAGTGTATTTTAATTTTAGCTACTGCTTTCTACAGCCTAGCTAAGTTTTATCTTTATTTCTTGTATAATATCTTTAACACGCTTTACGCCGTTGCCTATTAATTTGGGTTAATCGTATGACCGCGGTGGCTGGCACGAAATTTACCAACCCTAGTGCTAGTATAACTTAGTCAAACTTTCGTTCATTGCTTAATTTTTATCACTGCTGTTTCCCGTGGGGGTGTGGCTTAGCAAGGTGTTATTAGCTACTCTATAAAGAGTGTGCTTGATACCTACTCCTTTTGATCATATATTGATTTAGAGGGCATTCTCACAGGGGTGCGGATACTTGCATGTGTAAATTTACTAACAATTAATAGGAAGGCTAGGACCAAACCTTTAAATGTTTATGGAGCTCTTAGAGCTCATCTAAGCATTTTCAGTGCTTTGCTTTGGTATTAAGCTACATGAAC